AATCACATTATTATAATAATGTAAATAGATGCACGTAGGAGGGGTGCAATCCTCTACTCGGGGCTTTCCTGTTTCCGGGGGGTTTACAGGATTAAATGACAGCTTTCGAGTTTAGGGGGGTAGGGGGGTTTAACGCGCAAAAGCCGAGGGGGGCATATCTTAGATATGTTAGGAGAAACAATCATCATTTATGTCCTTGATATCAGTTATGTAACTCTTTTATGAAAATCTTTCCACCATGAACATTGCGCACCCCTGGCAAGGAAATGTACACCCTTGTCAGCTAGCCTTAGCGCTGCACTGTGAAATGCCAAGTGAAAGGAGGACAAAAAAAATAACCTAGCCCCTTAGAGAGAACGCTAGGCATGTGGCTAACGCACCGTGTATACTCCACCAACAACTTATGCAAGCGTCGATGAAAGTATGGGGAAAGATTATCAATCAATGGCCCTGAAATAGGAACCAAATGCCAGGAATAGTTCACTAGGTGAAACCCCCACAATTATTGTCCCTGACCATCAATAACCGTGATCGCTCCGCTTCAACTCGAATGTTATTCTTGTCTGCATCGGATTTTTAATTTGACGGGATTTTGATTCTTGGTATATATGGGTCATTTCATTTTGTGTTAGGTCTTAACTTTTTATGTGGTTAGTTACTTGGGGAATATCTATTAGTATGCAATACGTGTTAAGTATTCATTATTATGTATTGTGTAAATCTTATTTGAGTTGTTGATGAATGAATGGTCAAAGCCTATGTATGGTGATTATACATATTATATGTCCTAATGCATTATTAATATGGTTAACATAAATATATGGGGTAAATACATATATGTACTACAAAGAATAGTTTAGTTTAGAATTCTAGCTTTGGGAGCTAGTGGTGGGAGTTAAAGCCTCCCTTCTTTGAGGCAGTAGGGAGGATTTTAACCTCCGGCGTCCGGTTTACAAGACCGGCGCTCTAGCGCTGAGCTACTATTGCAATTTAATGCAAGTAGTTTATTTTCTAGTCATCCTGCTATTGGGAATATTACTAGAAAAATAGAGAAATAAAGGACTGATGCGATTTGTCCAATAATAATGTAAGGGTGCTCGACGGGTATGCCTCCAATTCATGTTAGGATTATCACGTTTGCGACTAGGGCTCAGAAAATGAATTGGGAGATGGGACGGAATGTGAGGCTGCGTTGTTTTGATGTGTGCAGGAAGGGCACTAATATAAGGATGAGGATGGATGCGAGTAGTGCTAGTACGCCCCCTAGTTTGTTAGGAATTGACCGGAGGATGGCGTAGGCAAATAAGAAGTATCATTCGGGCTTAATGTGTGGGGGAGTAACGAGGGGATTTGCTGGGGTAAAGTTGTCTGGGTCTCCAAGATAGTTGGGGGTAAATAGGGCAAGGGATGTTAGGGCTAAGAGCATAATAGCAAAGCCTAGCAGGTCTTTGTATGAGAAGTAGGGGTGGAATGGAATCTTGTCGGCGTTGGAGTTTAGGCCGGCTGGGTTGTTGGAGCCTGTTTCGTGTAGGAAAAGAAGGTGAAGGATGGTGACAGCTGCGATGATAAAGGGAAAAAGGAAGTGGAAGGCAAAAAAGCGGGTAAGGGTTGCATTATCTACTGAAAAGCCCCCTCAGATTCATTGTACAAGGGTGTTGCCTACGTAAGGTACAGCGGAGAGGAGGTTGGTAATGACTGTGGCTCCTCAGAAGGATATTTGTCCTCAGGGCAGAACATAGCCGACAAAGGCGGTTATCATCACCAGTAGTAGTAAGATCACTCCGATGTTTCATGTTTCTTTATAAAGGTATGAGCCGTAGTAAAGGCCTCGTCCAACGTGGAGGTAAATGCAAATAAAAAAGAATGAGGCTCCGTTGGCATGCATGTTCCGGATTAATCATCCGAAGTTTACGTCTCGGCAAAGGTGGGCAACTGACGAGAAGGCGGTTGCGATGTCGGCTGTATAGTGTATAGCTAGAAAGATTCCGGTGACGAGTTGGGCCCCTAGGCAGAGCCCTAGGAGAGACCCAAAGTTTCATCATGCGGAGATGTTAGATGGGGCGGGGAGGTCCACTAGTGCGTCGTTTGCGATTTTTAGTAGGGGGTGAGTTTTTCGTAGGTTGGCCATTAATGTTTTTGTAGTTGAATAACAACGGTGGTTTTTCAAGCCATTAGTCCTGGTTAAAATCCTGGCAGAAATTATGACTTATATGATGTGTATCTTTATGTTTGGTTTAATTATGGGGTTAATTGTGGTTGCTTCAAATCCTTCTCCTTATTTTGGAGCACTAGGGTTGGTTGTTGTTTCTGGGATGGGGTGCGGCATGTTGGTAGGGCATGGCGCTCCTTTCCTGTCGTTAGTCTTGTTTCTAATTTATTTGGGGGGAATATTAGTAGTATTTGCTTACTCTGCAGCTTTAGCTGCTGAGCCTTACCCTGAGACTTTGGGCAGTCGTCCTGTAGCCTTGAATGCAGGGTTATATTTCATAGGAGTATTATTAGGGGCCAGCTTTTTCTGAGGGGGGTGGTATGGAGGGTCTTGGGTGACGGCGGACGAGCTTGTGGAGTTTTCTGTTTTTCGGGGAGATATGGGGGGTGTTGCATTAATGTATTCTGCGGGGGGGTGGATGTTGGTAGTAAGTGCTTGAGTTCTTCTTTTGACTTTATTTGTTGTTTTGGAGTTGTCGCGGGGGCTTGATCGAGGGACCCTTCGGGCTGTCTAGCTTGTAATAACAAGTATTGCTAAGATAAAGGTTAGGAAAAATAGGGTAAGAAATGTCTTTACTATTCCTCGTTGGGCATTGCTGGTTGTAGTAATTAGGGGGAGGTTTGTGGAATAAATCGATTTCGGGCCCGATTTTTCGAGTCATGTTTGGTCTACCATTTGGCTGGCAATATGCTGGCCTAATAAAAGGTTGATTTTTGGGGGGAGGCGGTGGATGATTGTTGGAAAGAAGCCGAGCATGTTGGAGAAGTGGTGGGGGGTCAGTCAAGGGGTTGGTTTAAATTGTTTGTTTGTGAGGGAGGCTAGTTCTAGGGCTATTAATAGTCCAATAATAGTTACTAATAGTGCAGCTAGCTTGAGGAGAGGGGGCATTGTTATGATGGGTGTTTTGGGCGGGAGGATGTTTGATGTAATTAGCAGGCCTGCAATAATGCTCCCTCAGGCTAGCCGTTTAATTGGGTTAATTACTGCTGGGTTATTTTCGTTAATGGGGGGGAGGGTGTTGAATCGAGGGTGTCCCATAGATACGAAGAATACGACTCGTAGGCTGTAGATGGCGGTGAAGGAGGTTGCTAGGAGGGTCAGGGCCAGGGCTCAGGCGTTTAGGTAGGATGTGTTTAGGGCTTCAATGATAGCATCTTTGGAGAAAAATCCAGCAAGAAAGGGGGTGCCGGTTAGGGCGAGGCTCCCAATTGTTAAAGAAGAGGAAGTAAAGGGGGCTAGGTGATGTATTCCCCCCATTTTTCGGATGTCCTGCTCGTCGTTTAAGCTGTGAATGATTGAGCCGGAGCAGAGGAATAACATGGCCTTGAAGAATGCGTGAGTGCAGATGTGTAAGAAAGCGAGTTGGGGCTGGCCTAGCCCGATTGTAACTATTATTAGCCCTAGCTGGCTGGATGTTGAGAATGCAACGATTTTTTTGATGTCGTTTTGGGTTAAGGCACAGGTGGCTGTAAATAAAGTTGTTAGGGCGCCGAGGCATAAACAAATGGTGAGGGAGGTCGGGTTGTTTTCTATAAGAGGGCTTATACGAATTAATAGAAAAATGCCTGCAACAACCATTGTGCTTGAGTGCAGTAGGGCAGAGACCGGCGTAGGACCCTCTATAGCAGAGGGCAGTCACGGGTGAAGTCCAAATTGGGCGGATTTGCCTGTTGCGGCAACAATCAGTCCTAGTAGGGGGAGGGTAAGTTCGTATTCTTTAGCAGTTGAAAAGATTTGTTGTATTTCTCAGGAGTTGAGATTTGTTGCTATTCAGGCTATAGTGAAGATTAGGCCGATGTCTCCGACGCGGTTATAAATTACTGCTTGAAGGGCGGCGGTGTTTGCATCTGCCCGGCCGTATCATCAGCCGATTAGTAGAAAGGATATAATGCCTACGCCTTCTCATCCGATAAAAAGTTGAAATATATTGTTGGCTGTGACGAGAATGATTATTGCAACTAGGAAGACTAAGAGGTATTTAAAAAATCGGTTCATGTAGGGGTCAGTGTGTATGTATCAAGAAGCAAACTCTAGGATTGACCAGGTAACATAAAGGGCTACTGGGGTAAAAATGAGTGCGTAGCAGTCGAATTTTAAGCTGATGTTGATGTTAAATGTGTGTGTATTTATTCAGGTTCAGTTGGTAATCACTGTTTCTGCGCCTTCAGAGAGGAATAGTGCCAGGGGGAGCAAGCTGATGAAGAATGCGAGTTTTACGGCTGTTTTTACTTGGGCTAGGGCTCAGGTGCCTTCTTTAGGGGCGGGGGAAAAGGTTGTCAGGACAGGGTAAAGGAGGAGGGCGAAGATAATGATTAGGCTCGTTGTTATTATTAAAGGTGTAGGGTGCATAGCTGCTACTTGGATTTGCACCAAGAGTTTTTGGTTCCTAAGACCAACGGATGAGCTGTTATCCTTTAGAAGCGCATGTATAACGAGTGAGCTCCGGAGTTCAACCGAGGGGACGAGGATTAGCAGTCTTCGTTGCTAGCGAGCCTCTCTCGGTGGACAAGGGGGTTTTAACCCCTGTTTTTAGAATCACAATCTAATGTTTTTGTTAAACTATGTCTACAGGCCGTTCATCCTCAAATGAGCTCTGGTTTCAGGATAAGTAGCATAAGAGGAAGAAGGTGAAGGGCCAGGAGTAAGTGTTCTCGTGTATGGGATGGGGCTAAAGAGATGATATGTGTGGGGAGTGGGCCTCGTTGTGTTATTAAAAATATGTATAAGGAATAGCCTGCAGTAATAAGAGTGCCTGTCCCGGTAAGTATAATTGTTCACCAAGATCAGTTAAATAGGGAGGTAATAATTATTAGCTCTCCCATGAGGTTTGGTAGTGGGGGAAGTGCTAGGTTGGCTAGGCTGGCAATGAACCATCATGCGGCTATTAGGGGAAGTACAATTTGCAGGCCTCGTGCTAGTACCATCGTTCGGCTGTGGGTTCGTTCATAATTTGTGTTCGCTAAACAAAATAGGGCCGAGGAGGTTAAGCCATGTGCAATTATTAGGATGAGGGCCCCTGTAAATCCTCAGGGTGTTTGGATGAGGATGCCCCCTGCGACGAGGCCTATATGGCCTACTGAGGAGTAGGCAATTAGGGATTTCAGGTCTGTTTGTCGTAAACAAATTGAGCCGGTTATGATAACTCCTCAAAGGGCTAGAATAATGAAAGGGTAGCTTAATTCTTTGGTCAGGGGCTCTAGCACAATTATCATTCGTATTATGCCGTAGCCCCCTAGTTTTAGTAGGACGGCCGCTAGAACTATTGAGCCGGCGATTGGGGCCTCAACGTGGGCTTTAGGGAGTCACAGGTGGACGCCATATAGTGGCATTTTTACTAGAAAGGCTAGTAAGCAACCCGCTCATCAGAGCTTGTCAGCTGTTGAGACTATTGGGAAGGTGGGGGCGTATGGGAGTGTTAGGAGAGACAGGGTGCCTGTGGCGTTTTGTAGAAGGAGAAGAGCTACTAGGAGGGGCAGGGACCCGGCTAAAGTATAAAAGAGGAAGTAGGTGCCCGCGTTTAGACGTTCGGCCTGGTTTCCTCATCGAGTGATAATAATTAAGGTGGGGATAAGGGTGGCTTCAAATATAATGTAAAATAGAATTACCTCTGTGGCGGAGAATGCTATAATGAGGAAGATTTGTAAAGAGGCCAATAGGGTGATGTATATTCGTTGGCGATTGATGGGCTCAGAGGCTGTGTGGTTTTGGCTCGCCAGGATTATTAGTGGAAGAAGTCAGCAAGTAAGAACTAGCAGGGGGGTTGACAGAGGGTCGGTCGCCATAAAGTAGCTTAGTGAGGATCAGCCAGTCTCGGAGGTGTTTAGGAGTCAGGTCAGGCTAGTTAGTGCAATTATCAGGCTTTGTCCTAGGGTTGTGGGCCAAAGTCATTTGGCGGGGGTTAGTCAGGCGGTGGGAACTAGCATAATTGTGGGAATTAGAATTTTTAGCATTGTAGGAGGTTTAGGGTTTGCAGTCGGTCGGTTCCGTGAGTGCGGGTGGTGGCGACTAGTAGGGCTAGACCTGCACTTGCTTCGCAGGCAGAGAAGGCCAGCAAGAGCATGGGAGAAGAAGAGAAGTTTGTAGTGTTCAGCTCTAGGGTTCAAAGGGAGAGGGCGAGGAATAGGGAGAGTATTATTCCTTCTAAGCAGAGGAGGGCGGATAGGAGGTGCATTCGGTGGAATGCAAGGCCTGTCAGTCCTAGTAAGAATGCTGTTGAGAAGGTAAAGTGTACGGGGGTCATTAGGTAATTGTGGACTTTAACCACGAGCTTTTGAGCCGAAATCAAATATTTTAATTAAACTAATTATCTATTCGGCCCACTCTAGGCCTCCTTGGATTCATTCGTAGACTAGGCCTAGTGTTAATAGTAGGAGTACCAGGGCTGCTCAGGAGAACGTAAGGGCGGGGGCTGGAAGTTGATCTCCTCAAGGGAGGGGGAGTAGTAGTGCGATTTCTAGGTCAAAAAGTAGGAATAAGATTGCTACGAGAAAAAACCGTAGGGAAAAAGGTAGGCGGGCTGACCCTAACGGGTCGAAGCCGCATTCGTAGGGGGAAAGCTTTTCCTGGTCGGGGGTCATTATGGGCAGCCAAAAGGATACGAGGGCTAGGATGGAAGAGAGGAGGGCAGCAATGGTAATTACGGTGGTAATTAAGTTCATTATCTTTCCTTGGGCTTTAACCAAGACCGGGTGATTGGAAGTCACTTATACTTATTTTAATACTAGAAAGATTATGAGCCTCATCAATAAATAGAGATGTAGAGGAATAGTCATACTACGTCTACGAAGTGCCAGTATCATGCTGCTGCTTCAAATCCGAAGTGGTGCTCGGATGTAAAGTGGTATTGGATCTGTCGGAGCAGACAAACAGCTAGGAATGTGGTGCCAACAATAACATGTAATCCATGGAAGCCTGTGGCCACAAAGAATGTGGAACCATACACGCCGTCGGCGATTGTAAAGGGGGCCTCATAGTATTCTATTGCTTGTAAGAAAGTGAAGTAGAGTCCTAGTAGGATAGTTAGGGTTAGTGAGTGGATGGCTTGTTTTCGTTCCCCTTCTATGATGCTGTGGTGAGCTCATGTTACTGTGACCCCGGATGCTAGCAGGACCGCTGTATTTAGGAGTGGGACTTCAAACGGGTCAAGCGGGGTAATGCCTGTTGGGGGCCAGCAACCCCCTAGCTCGGGGGTTGGGGCGAGGCTTGAGTGATAAAAGGCTCAGAAAAAGCCTAGGAAGAAGAAAACTTCTGATGTAATAAATAGGATCATTCCGTATCGGAGCCCTTTTTGTACAGGGGGCGTGTGGTGTCCTTGAAAGGTTCCTTCTCGGATGATATCTCGTCATCATTGATATATTGTGAGGAGAAGAAGAATTAAACCAATTGTTATTAGGGAGGTAGAGTTGAAGTGGAATCAGATGGCAAGGCCGGAGGTTATTAGGAGGGCGGCTACTGCACCAGTGAGGGGTCAAGGGCTGGGGTCTACTATGTGATATGCGTGTGCTTGATGGGCCATTAAACGTTTTCTTGTAGGTAGAGGCTTAGTAGGAGAACAAATACGTATGCTTGAATCATTGCCACAGCTACTTCTAGAATAGTTAGCAAGAATAAGAGGGCTCCTGTGAGAATGGCAATGGTTGGTATTAGGGGCAGTAGAACAAATGCGGCAGTAGCGATTAGTTGAATAAGAAGGTGGCCCGCTGTTAGGTTTGCTGTGAGTCGAACCCCTAGGGCGAGGGGGCGGATGAGCAGGCTGATTGTTTCGATGATGATTAGTACGGGGATAAGGGGGGTTGGGGTGCCTTCCGGTAGGAGGTGTCCTAGCGCAACGGTTGGTTGGTTTCGCATGCCGATTACTACGGTTGCTAGTCATAGGGGTATGGCGAGTCCCATGTTCATGGACAGTTGTGTTGTTGGTGTGAAGGTGTAGGGGAGAAGGCCTAACATGTTTAGGGAAATAAGGAAGAGTATGAGGGAGGTAAGGATTGTTGCTCATTTGTGTCCTCCTGGGTTTAGGGGCAGAAGGAGCTGTGATGTAAATCGGTTGATGAATCAGGCCTGTAGCGTTAGTAGGCGATTGTTGAGTCAGCGGGCAGAGGGGGTTGGGAACAAAAGTCCTGGGATTGCCAGAGCAAGGGCAATTAATGGGATTCCTAAGTAAGTGGGGCTTATAAATTGGTCGAAGAAGCTTAGTGTCATGGTCAGTTTCAGGACTCTGTTTTAGGTTTTTGTGTGGTTTGTGGTGTTGGTTCGTTAGGGAAGGAGTGGGCCAAAACTTTTGGGGGAAGAACCGTTAGGAAAATTAGTCATGAGAATACTAGGATGGCAAATCAGGGTGCGGGGTTAAGTTGGGGCATGTCGCTGAGGGTGGTTGGGAGGCACCAATCTTTAGCTTAAAAGGCTAACGCTACGGCCCTATTAGCTTCTCAGCGAGGCATCTTCAAGTATTAGTGATGATCAGTTCTCGAAGTGTTTTAAAGGAACTGCTTCTACTACAATGGGCATAAAGCTGTGGTTGGCGCCGCAGATCTCTGAGCATTGTCCATAAAATACGCCTGGGCGGGAAGCAATAAATGCTGTTTGGTTTAGGCGCCCGGGAACTGCATCTATTTTGACTCCCAGGGAGGGGACGGCTCATGAGTGCAGGACGTCTTCGGCTGAGACGAGTACTCGGACGGGGGATTCAACTGGGACCACTATTCGGTGGTCTGCTTCCAGGAGGCGAAATTGACCGGGGGCTAAGTCTTGTGTGGGGACCATGTATGAGTCAAAGCCAAGGTCTTCATAGTCTGTATACTCGTAGCTTCAATATCATTGGTGGCCCATTGCTTTGATTGTCAGGTGGGGGTCATTAATTTCATCTATCAGGTAGAGAATTCGAAGGGAGGGGAGGGCGATGAGAATTAGGATAATAGCCGGAAGAATGGTTCAAATAATTTCAATTTCTTGTGAGTCTAGAATATTTTTATTGGTGAGTTTGGTTGAGACCATGGCTACAATAATGTAAAGTACTAGTGTGCTGATAAGGAACACAATTATTAGGGCATGGTCGTGAAAATGAAGGAGTTCTTCTATTACGGGGGAAGCTGCATCTTGAAATCCTAGTTGTGAGGGATGTGCCATTAATTTAAGACACGCGGGGGTTTAACCCACGACTCTGCCCTGACAAAGCAGTGTATTTTCAGCTATACTAGTGTCTTATGAAGAAAGTGACAGAGCGGTTATGTGGCTGGCTTGAAACCAGTTAATGGGGGTTCGACTCCTCCCTTTCTCGTTAGTGGGCTGATTGGACTTGTACGAAGGCAGGCTCTTCAAATGTGTGGTAAGGCGGAGGGCAGCCGTGTAGTCATTCAACGTTTGTTGCAGTGAGCTCCACGGACAGCACCTCTCGTTTGGCAGCGAAAGCCTCTCAAAGAATAAATAGGAATATAATTACGGCTGTTAAGGAAATTAAGGATCCTAGGGAAGACACTGTGTTTCAGAGGGTGTAGGCGTCGGGGTAGTCTGAATATCGTCGTGGTATTCCTGCAAGGCCTAGGAAGTGTTGGGGAAAGAATGTTAAGTTTACTCCTACGAACATAACCACAAAGTGGATTTTTGACCATGTGCTGTGGAGGGTATACCCTGATAGAAGGGGGAATCAGTGAACAAACCCTGCCATAATAGCAAATACTGCTCCTATAGACAGGACGTAGTGGAAGTGGGCAACAACATAGTAGGTGTCGTGGAGTATGATGTCTAAGGAGGAGTTGGCCAGTACAATGCCTGTTAGTCCTCCTACAGTGAACAGGAAGATGAATCCAAGGGACCATAAGAGCGGGGTTTCTCATTTGATGGCTCCGCCGTGCAGTGTGGCGAGTCAGCTAAACACTTTTACCCCGGTAGGAATCGCAATAATCATTGTGGCGGACGTGAAGTATGCTCGAGTGTCTACGTCCATCCCAACAGTAAATATGTGATGTGCCCATACAATAAACCCTAGCAGGCCGATGGCCATCATTGCCCACACCATTCCCATGTACCCAAAAGGTTCTTTTTTCCCTGCGTAGTATGCAACGATGTGGGAGATCATCCCGAAGCCGGGCAGAATGAGAATATATACTTCGGGGTGCCCGAAGAATCAGAAAAGATGTTGGTATAAGATCGGGTCTCCCCCGCCCGCGGGGTCGAAGAAAGTTGTATTTAGGTTTCGGTCTGTGAGTAGCATTGTAATTCCGGCTGCAAGGACGGGGAGGGAGAGGAGTAGGAGAACAGCGGTGATTAGGACAGCTCATACAAACAGGGGGGTTTGATATTGAGAAATTGCCGGAGGTTTTATGTTAATAATTGTGGTAATGAAGTTAATTGCCCCAAGAATTGATGACACCCCTGCTAAGTGAAGAGAAAAAATTGTTAGGTCTACAGAGGCTCCTGCGTGGGCGAGGTTACCTGCCAGGGGCGGATAAACGGTTCAGCCTGTGCCGGCCCCTGCTTCTACGCCAGAGGAGGCCAAGAGGAGCAGGAAAGAGGGAGGCAGAAGTCAAAAGCTTATGTTGTTTATTCGGGGGAAGGCCATGTCAGGGGCGCCAATCATTAGTGGGACTAGTCAGTTTCCAAACCCCCCAATCATAATTGGTATTACTATAAAGAAAATTATCACAAAGGCGTGTGCCGTTACGATGACATTGTAAATTTGGTCGTCGCCTAAAAGGGCGCCAGGTTGGCTTAGTTCGGCTCGGATTAGCAGGCTTAAAGCTGTGCCCACCATTCCTGCTCAAGCACCGAATACAAGATAAAGGGTGCCGATGTCTTTATGGTTAGTTGAGAAAAATCAGCGTGTGATTGCCACAGGTAAGATGGCCGAGTGTCTAGGCGGTGGATTGTAGCCCCATGCACAGAGGTTTAAGTCCTCTTTTTACCAAGCCCTGAGGTGTGAGACATATTAGATTGCAAATCTTAAGGAGCAGGTGAGAGCCTGCCGGGGCTTTCCCCCGCCTTTTAGCCCCGCATGGCGGGGGAAAGGTAGACGGATGCTCGCTGGTTAGAGCGCTTAGCTGTTAACTAAGAGTTTGTAGGATCGAGGCCTTCCTGTCTAGTAAGGCTTTAGCTTAATTAAAGTGTCTGTTTTGCATGCAGAAGATGTGGGTTAGTGTCCCGCAAGCCTTAGCTTCAGAGGCTGGGAGATTCTCACTCCCGCTTAGGGCTTTGAAGGCCCTTGGTCTAGTGTTATCCTAAGCCTCTTACAGAGTGAGGAGGGATGTTACTGCGGGGGTTAGAGGAAGAAGGGTGGCGGTTATTATAATTGATGTGGACAGGGGGAGAGATAGTTGTTTGGAGGTTAGTCGTCAAGGTGTAGTTCCTGTAAGGTTGTTTGGGGATATGGTAAGGGTTATGGCGTATGATAGCCGGAGGTAGAAGTAGAGGCTGATTAAGGCAGTTAGTGCTGCGATTGTGGCCGTTGAGGCAAGGTCTTGCTTGGTTATTTCTTGTAGAATTAATCATTTGGGTATAAAGCCTGTAAGGGGCGGTAGGCCCCCTAGGGACAGTAAGATTATTGGGGCTGTAGCGGTGATCACGGGGATTTTGGCCCAGGAAGCTGCTAGTATGTTAATAGTTGTGGCGTTGTTAATTTTAAATGTTAGGAAGGCTGAGAATGTCATTACGAAGTATAAGATGAGGGCGAGAAGTGTTAATGATGGGGCAAATTGAATAATTAGTACTATTCATCCAAGATGCGCGATGGAGGAGTACGCTAAAATTTTTCGTAGCTGTGTTTGGTTTAATCCTCCTCACCCGCCCACAAGGGTAGAGGCAAGGGCTAATCCTACAAGCATTGTTTGGTCTGTTTTGGCGATTTGCAGGAGTAGGATGAAGGGGGCGAGTTTCTGTCAGGTTGACAGGATCAGGCCGGTTGTGAGGTCAAGGCCTTGTAGTACTTCGGGCAGTCAAGTATGTAAGGGGGCTAGTCCAATTTTTAATGCTAGGGCGAGGGTGATTATGGTTAAGGGCAGGGGGTGCACTATCTGTTGAATGTCTCATTGTCCTGTAAGTCAGGCGTTAGTGACGCTGGCAAATAGTAGTGTGGCTGCTGCTGTTGCTTGTGTGAGAAAATATTTTGTAGTGGCTTCAATTGCTCGTGGGTGGTGTTGTTGCGCTATTAGGGGGATGATGGCTAGTGTATTGATTTCTAGGCCTATTCATGCTAGGAGCCAGTGGGAGCTGGCGAAAGTAATAGTGGTTCCTAGGCCGAGGCCAAAAAGTAAAACGGTTATAATGTAGGGGTTCATTAGTAAAGGAGGGGGTTTAACCAACATGTTTGGGGTATGGGCCCAAAAGCTTATTTAGCTGACTTTACTAGGAAGTGGTGTAGTGGAAGCACTAAGAGTTTTGATCTCTTCAGGTAGGGTTCAAGTCCCTTCTTTCTAAGGAGCTGGGGGGACTTTAACCCCCATTATTCACTCTATCAAAGTGGCCCTTTACTTCAGGCACGGCTCCTTGGTTATAGCTGAGGGGGAAGCCCTGCGAATGCGATTGGCAGTGACAGATGTCAAATTACTAAGGCCAGTGTAAGGGGCAGGAAGTTTTTTCAGATGAGGTGTATAAGCTGATCATATCGGAATCGGGGGTAGGATGCTCGTACCCATAGGAATAATACTGATAATAAGGCTGCTTTAAATATAAGGTTAATGGTTGTTATTTCGGGGACAGTAGGGAAGTGGGAGGCGCCTATAAATAGGGTTGCTGATAGAGTATTTATAAGCAAGATGTTTGCGTACTCTGCTAGAAAAAATAGGGCGAAGGGCCCGCCGGCATATTCTACATTAAAGCCAGATACTAGTTCTGATTCCCCTTCTGTTAGGTCAAAAGGCGCACGGTTTGTCTCTGCCAGTGTTGAAATGTATCATATTGCGGCTAGGGGCCATGCTGGAGCTAAGAGCCAAATACTTTCTTGGGCGGTGGTGAAGGTCTGAAGTGTAAAGCCCCCAGTAAAGATGACTGCGCTTAGTAAGATTAGCCCGAGGCTAACTTCATATGAGATTGTTTGGGCTACTGCCCGTAGTGCCCCAATTAGGGCATATTTTGAATTTGAGGCTCAGCCTGAGCCTAGAATTGAGTATACTGCTAAGCTAGATAGTGCAAGAATAAATAAGATGCTTAGGTTCAGGTCTGTTACGGGGTGAGGAAGGGGCAGGGGGGCTCACAGGATTAGGGCTAGGGTAAGGGCTAATATGGGGGCCAAAATAAATAATATTGGGGAGGAGGTTGATGGTCGGATTGGTTCTTTAGTAAATAATTTAACACCGTCGGCAATGGGCTGGAGGAGGCCGTAAGGTCCAACAACGTTGGGCCCTTTTCGGAGTTGCATATACCCTAAAATTTTTCGTTCGAGTAGGGTGAGGAAAGCAACTGCAAGGAGCACGGGGACAATATATGCCAGGGGGTTTAGGATGTGGGTAAGAATTATTGAAATCATAGTTAAGGAGAGGAGTTGAACCTCTGTTCAAAGGGCTTAGGTCTTTTGCATTTGTCCGGGCTCTGCCACCTTAACATGCCTTTTTCTTAGGCGGAGCGGGTATGCCCCTATACCTTTTTTAGTTGCTTTCTTAAGGTTGGGGGGAGGCGTGCCTTGGCAGGGGCCTCTTCTTCTCGGTCCTTTCGTACTAGAGAAGAACACTCCATAGATAGAAACTGACCTGGATTTCTCCGGTCTGAACTCAGATCACGTAGGACTTTAATCGTTGAACAAACGAACCCTTAATAGCGGCTGCACCATTAGGATGTCCTGATCCAACATCGAGGTCGTAAACCCTCTTGTCGATATGGGCTCTAAAAGAGGATTGCGCTGTTATCCCTAGGGTAACTAGGTCCGTTGATCGGCAGAGCCGGATCTTGATGGTCAGATGTTCTGCTTATTAGGGGTGTGGCCCTAATATTAAAGGGGGGTCTCCCTGTTCCACATGGGGGTTGTTTATTACCCCGCGGTCGCCCCAACCAAAGACAAGGGGGCAGGGGCTGTTTGGTTTAATCTTTTAATTAAGGGTGTTTAACACAGTCTGCCCTGGCGTCTGAAGCTCCATAGGGTCTTCTCGTCTTATGTTATTATACCCGCTTCTGCACGGGTAAATCAATTTCATTGACTGGAAAAAGGAGACAGCTTAGCCCTCGTTATGCCATTCATACAGGTCTTCATTTAAAAGACAAGTGATTGCGCTACCTTCGCACGGTCAAAATACCGCGGCCGTTAAACATATAGTCACAGGGCAGGCGGGACCTCTTATAATTTTAAGTCTCAAGAGGCGATGTTTTTGGTAAACAGGCGAGGCTAGTGTTTGCCGAGTTCCTTCTTTTTCTTTTAGTCTTTCCTGGGGCACTCCTGTGTGGGGTTAACGCTTGTTGTTGAGGGGTCTTCTGGGGTAGTAGATCATTACTCAATGCGCTCTTTAATTGGGGGCGTTAATTTTCAGTGGGGGTTCGTTCTGGGGTACACAGGTGCTGGGAGAAGGCCTGGGCCTTCTTATTACTCATGTTAGCATATTCTCTTCTATGGCAGCATAGAGAGGCCTAATAGGTTAAGAGGCTTAAGATGTTCTTGTCGGTATTAAAGGGTGGCAAATATTTGAGGTTTAACGCTTTCTGAGGGGATGGCTGCTTTTAGGCCCACCCTAATATAGTGCCTTACGTTCTTTGATCTTTTACCTGCTTGTTAAAGTTGTATCTCTTTCAGAAGGGCTGTACCCCTTCTGACTAACTCTTTTGGTCTTCTTGTTGTCTGTGGCGGGCGTTGCCAGGTTTGAGGTAAGAAACCAAAAGGCTGAACTTCTATTCATTTCTTAGGCAACCAGCTATAACTAAGTTCGGTAGGTTTATCACCTCTACTCGAAGCTCTTCCCACTCTTTTGCCACAGAGACGGGTGTGCCCTATCATAGGCTGTCTTGGAGTAGCTCACTTAGTTTCGGGGAATTAAACTAAAATTCATTTCGCTTAATGTTTTCTTGCTAGGTCATGATGCAAAAGGTACGAGGTTTCATCTCTGCTTTTCTGTACTGTACTGGGTTGTTTCACTTCTTTTTCAGCTTTCCCTTGCGGTACTTTTCTATTGCGCCTGTGGTCCTTTTCTGTCGCCCATACTAGGGGGGAAAAATGGTTTGTTTAAAAGTTGTTTGGGTATTAGGGGGTATTTATGTTTCGTTGTTATTTTTGGGAGGGAGGGCTAGCTGTTGGGTGTCAGTGCGATCCGGTTTGCACGGACACCTTCTCGGTGTAAGGGAGATGCTATTCTAATTTAGCTACGCGCTGATTTTTCCAAGTGCACCTTCCGGTACACTTACCATGTTACGACTTGCCTCCCCTTTGCATTTATCATGATTTATTTAATAGTTAGTGTTAAGCTCGGGGAGAGTGACGGGCGGTGTGTGCGCGCTTCAGGGCCGGTTTCAGGAGAACGCTCTATTTTCCTCCTTACTGCTAAATCCTCCTTCAGATGTTTTGTTTCAAAGCATCTTCCGTGTGTACTGGTTCAGTGAATGTAGCCCATTTCTTCCCTTTTCATACGCTACACCTCGACCTGACGTTTTGGGTTTTGCCAATTTTGCTTACTATGTGCTCTTCACAGGGTAGGCTGACGACGGCGGTATATAGGCGGGGAAAACAAGAAAAGGTGAGGTTGAACGGGGGTTATCGGTTCTAGAACAGGCTCCTCTAGGTGGGTCTAAAGCACCGCCAAGTCCTTTGGGTTTTAAGCTTATGCTCGTAGTCCCCGGGCGAGTAGTAGGTGTAAGGTTACTACTTGTGTTTATGGCTGGGCATAGTGGGGTATCTAATCCCAGTTTGTATCCTAGCTTTCGTGGGGTCAGAAGATTTAAAGCCACTTTCGTAGGGGTTCTTCATGTCTTCGGGTGCGTATGACAGCCTTGAAGATGTTCGGCTTTAGTTACAGTTTTCTTAACCACTCTTTACGCCGTAGACTATCAACTTGAGTCTCTCGTATAACCGCGGCGGCTGGCACGAGTTTTGCCGGCTCTGTTGGCCTTAACTAAGTCAAGTTTACACTTATGGCTTAATGTTTATCACTGCTGAGTTCCCTTGAGGGTGTGGCTAAGCAAGGTGTTGTGGGCTAAAACAATAAGTTGTGCCTGATACCGGCTCCTTGTTCCCGCGGGAGGGGAACTGTAGGGCATTCTCACAGGGTTGCGGATACTTGCATGTGTAAATTTGGCCAAAGCTGATAGTAAAGTCAGGACCAAGCTTTTGTGCCTGCGGGACTTTCTAGGGTCCGTCTTAACATCTTCAGTGTTATGCTTTAGTTAAGCTACGCTAGC